AGATGAAACGAAAGAGAAAAAAGTAAATGTGAATGGAAAGAGTAATGATGAATCCGACTTTCCATTGAAAGAGACATCATCTAAATCTAAAAAAAAAAAAGTTTATGATATGAGAAGATATGAGAAAAAGAAGATATGAGAAAATATGAAATTCAAAATATGAAATTCAATTTTATTACTAAAAAAATGAATACAGCGAACAAATACAATAAGAGATACGAAGAGATGCGACCACCTCCTACATATTTTATAACCTCTCCAAGAAAAAAACTTGCAAGACCCATTCCATTTGTAATTCTATCGATTATTTGGCTATCAAAAAAATGAGTTAGTTCTGCCAATCCTCTTAGACCCCTAGTTATAAATTTTGCATAAAAAGCATCTATATAACCACGATTATATGACAAATGATATATTAAATATATTAGTTTGTCCCTAAGAATTCTTTGAGAACCCTTTTTGACAACTAAATTGAGGAAGTTCAAATTTTGTAAAGATGAATAAACAGGCTTGTATAAAAAGGATGCGAACAAAATTCCCCCAAAAGCTATACTGACTGGAAAAGTTGCATTTGTCAAAAATTGATACCAATCCTTGGATTCTTTTGAATTTTGATCTAAGAGGTTTATCGGTGGAGTTAACAATTTGGATAATATATCCAATCGCTCCCCCTCTTGATTGAAAGTAATTCCTATGACCCCACTAAACAAGGTAAATAAGGCCAATATAAGTATAGGAACTAGCATAGTATTGTTCGATTCATGAGGATAAGAATTTAAAGTATTATTAAAATGAATAGTACGAAAGGCCCTCGTTATCTTTCTTACATTAAGATCAAGTCGATCTGTCTTATTGCAAAAACAAAAAAATGAAGCCCTTTTATTATTATTTATTTTTAATAAAGATAATAAATAATTTTTTTTTTTATGGGACTTGGCCCCTCTTTACCCCATAAAGATATTGAATAGAAGGAGCTACCTTTTTTTCCACTGTAATCTTGAAAATAAGGATTCAAATGACCTTCAAAAGTAAGTAAATAGATCCGAAACATATAAAATGCGGTTAATCCAGCCGCGGAACAAGCAATTATTGAAAAAATCGGTGAATATAACCAACTATCATTAAGTATTTCATCCTTAGACCAAAAACATGCAAAGGGAGGAATACCACAAAGAGAAAGTGTACCTAGTAAAAAAGAAATTTTTGTAATTGGAACATGTTTTGTTAAACCGCCCATAAGAACCATATTCTGACTTTTATCGGGAGAATATCCAACAACAGCCTCCATTGAATGAATAATTGATCCAGATCCTAAAAACAACAAAGCTTTTGAATAGGCGTGAGTAATCAAATGAAATAAAGCGGCTCGAGAAGAGCCCAGACCTAAAGCTAACATGATATAGCCCAATTGAGACATTGTAGAATAAGCTAAACTTCTCTTAATATCTTTTTGAGCAAGAGCTAAAGTAGCTCCTAATAGTACTGTTAATATACCTATTAAGGCTATTAAATTCATAACGTAAGGTATGACTAAGAAAAGAGGAAGAAGGCGAGCTACAAGAAAAATGCCTGCTGCTACCATAGTAGCAGCATGTATGAGAGCCGAAATAGGAGTAGGCCCTTCCATGGCATCTGGTAACCACACATGAAGGGGAAACTGCGCGGATTTAGCAACTGCACCGGAAAATAATAGCAAGGAACACAAAGTAACAAATAACAAATCAATCTCATTTTTATAAATTAAGTTGTTGAATATTTCGAACAAATCCCGAAATTCGAAACTACCCGTTATCCAATAAAAACCTAAAATTCCTAATAATAAACCAAAATCCCCGACACGGTTAGTTATAAACGCCTTTTGACACGCAGTACCCACAAGAGGTCGCGTAAACCAAAAACCTATTAATAGATAAGAACACATCCCAACCAATTCCCAAAAAATATAAATTTGTATTAAATTACAACTCGAGACTAAACCCAACATTGAAGTATTGAAAAAACTCATAGAAGCAAAAAATCTCAAATATCCTTGATCATGAGACATATAATTGTCGCTATAAATAAGCACCATGATTCCAACAGTAGTGATCAATATTAACATAATAGAAGTCAGCGGGTCGATCAAATAGCCGAACTCTAAAGAAAAATCATTATTGATAGTCCAAGACCACACTGATTTATAGATAGAACTGCTATAGATTTGCTGAAGAAGAAGATTTAATGAAAAAAGCATGACTATACTTAACAAAACAACACTAGAAAAAGACAACATACGGCGAATTTTTTTTGTTACTGTCGGAAAAAGTAGAAGTCCCCCCATTATTACCATAGGAACTGGAAGTGTAATAAAAGGGATGATCCCGGAATATTGATATATATGTTCCATAAATTTTTTTTTTAATCAATAAAAAAAGCAAAATATGCAAAACTTAACTAAAATTTGATATTCTTAATTATTATTATTCTAAATCTGAATCTTTTCAAAGAACTTCACATATTCAAATCAATAAGTTAGACTTGGTCAAATAATATGATATACCCAAATTATTAGTAAAAAGTAAAAAAATACTTACTTTTTTTCTTTTTTTTTTTTAATATTAATTTAATATTAATTTACTATTAACTATATAGTTAATAGTAAGAAAAACTTTTATGAAGATCTAAAAAATGAAAAGTTTTTTTTAGGAATTACCAGAATTTCTATCTATAGAGAAAGGATAAAGAATTATAGCAAAAACAGTACTTGATTTTGATATGAATCGTAAAAAACTGTGCATACCTTGACCCAATTAAATCAGAATTTCTTTGTAGTTCGTTTATCTCGAATCAGAATCGTTAAACAATCCATTTTTGAACGGATTTATTGTATTCCATTAGAATAAAAGACATTTATATTTGTAGTAAATTCGACGGTATTGAATACTTTCCATGGAATTCAAAAAATAAATCACTAAAATGTCTTTTCGAAAATCATGTATCCTTTAATAGATTAACTAATGCCGTCTCATTTTATTTTAATTGAAAGTTGGGTATACTTCCTTATTCAAGCTTAACCTTGCTCGAAAAAATTTTGTAATTTTGTATTAGGTACGCATGGCTTAGGCTTTTGAATGTCTCGATATATTTTATTCGATCTATATTACATGTATAAAGGTAGCATGACGAAAATAGACAGAAATATAAATGAAAATGAATAGGTTTTTTAGAAAAATAGTAGAATCTAAGGAATAAAAAGGATACTGAATAGTAAAGATAAAGAACAATTGGTTTTTAACCAAAAAATGTCTTTCACATCCAATCCTAGCAATGAGTAACCTCCAAATTTGTGAATGGCAGTTCCAAAAAAGCGCACTTCTATATCAAAAAAGCGTATTCGTAAAAATAGTTGGAAAAGAAAGGGATATTGGGCAGCGTTGAAAGCCTTTTCATTAGCGAAATCCCTTGCTACGGGGAATTCAAAAAGTTTTTTTGTGCGACAAATAAAAATCAAAGGGTGAAATAATCTAACTTGTCCTGAATAGAAAAAAGTCTAGTTTTTTTTTTTCTAATTTTTAATCTAAAATGGAAAAAAGGCTTTTCATTCACTAATGTTTTGAATTGATCAATATTAAATTGAACTCATTTTTCTTTTAGGATATGTCGAATGCAAAGTCTGTTATCTACTGAATCCTCAAATTATACTTTTTGCTTAAAAAAAGACAAAATACAAGACACAAGGTTTCAACTTTCTTTTTAGTCTCTTTGATCATTTTCGCGGGATGGGGATTCTTATTTTCCCCATCGACCTTTATCACCACCTATACCTATCACAATAATAAAAAAAAAAATAAGGATTATGATTAGAACGTCCAAATCCCTATTATCCCTATTAAAATAATAAAATAAAAGGGTTTTCGATTAATCAATTTTCATCTTTCCTAATCTAAAAAAGATTGCATTGAATTGACTCTTTCAATCTCGACGATTGAATAATAATTGGTTATTATGATTTCTAGCAAGCCGCTATGGTGAAATCGGTAGACACGCTGCTCTTAGGAAGCAGTGCTAGAGCATCTCGGTTCGAGTCCGAGTAGCGGCATGGCACTTTCTACCTATAAAAAGTTCCTATAATGAATTCAATTACTTATTTGAATTGATTCTATAGAATCATGGGGACCTTTTCTTTTATGATATTTTCTACTTTAGAGCATATATTAACTCATATATCCGTTTCGGTTGTTTCCATTGTAATTACAATTCATTTGATAACTATATTACTCGATGAAATCGTCGGACTATATGAGTCGTCAGAAAAGGGAACGATAGCCACTTTTTTCTGTATAACTGGATTATTAGTTACTCGTTGTATTTATTTGGGACATTTACCATTAAGCAATTTATATGAATCATTAGTCTTTCTTTCATGGAGTTTATTCATTATTCATATAATTCCGTATTTTAAAAAACATCAAAAAAATTTAAGCCTAATAACTGCGCCAAGTGCACTTTTTACCCAAGGCTTTGCTACTTCCGGTTTTTTAACTGAAATGCATCGGTCTGCACTATTAGTACCGGCTCTACAATCCCAGTGGTTAGTAATGCACGTAAGTATGATGGTATTGGCCTATGCGGCCCTTTTATGTGGATCATTATTATCAGTGGCTCTTCTAGTCATTACATTTCGAAAAATCATAAGGATTCTTTTTCTTTTTAAAAGCAATAATTTTGTAAATAAATCTTTTTTCTTTAATGAGATTCAATACATGAACGGAAGTGGCAGTGTTTTACGAAACACTTCTTTTCTTTCTTCTAAAAATTATTACAGGTCTCAGTTGATTCACCAATTAGATTGTTGGAGTTATCATATTATTAGTATAGGATTTATCCTTTTAACTATGGGTATTCTTTCGGGAGCAGTCTGGGCTAATGAGGCATGGGGATCATATTGGAGTTGGGACCCAAAGGAAACTTGGGCATTTATTACTTGGGCAATATTCGCAATTTATTTACATACTAGAACACATAAAAAATGGGAAGGTGTAAATTCCGCAATTGTGGCTTTTATAGGCTTTCTTCTAATTTGGATATGTTATTTAGGAGTTAATCTATTAGGAATAGGGCTGCACAGTTATGGTTCATTTACATTAATATCTAATTGAATTTAAGACAAAAAAAGAAGGTCTTGACAAAAACAACCATAGGACAGTGTATAAGTCTATATAAGAAACTTTGTGTAAATGCCATCCATCGAGAACCATTTGAATCACTTATTACTTGATTCAAATGGTTCTGTCAAACGGCACACTATCCAGTTACAACTTTTTTTTTTAACTTCAAAAAAGGCAAAAAGCCTTTCTTTTTTTTTTTTTTTATTATCTAATTATTAATTTTTTGTAGAATTCAAAATTAATAATTATACAAAATAGCCTCGACCTTGTCACCCGATAATGAGAAAACGAAGTCCGGATAAATGCCAATACCTATTACAGGTAGAAGGATAGAGATTGAAATAAACAACTCTCGCGGTCCAAAATCCAAAAAAGAAGAGTTTGAGGCATTAAATAGCTTGTATCCATAGAACATCTGGTGTAACATAGACAATAAATAAACAGGAGTTAATATCGTTCCAATTGCCATGACAAAAGTAATTAGTATTTTTGCCAGTAAAAGAAATTTTTGGCTAGTAATTATTCCAAAAAATATTATCAATTCTGCAAAAAAGCCGCTCATGCCCGGTAATGCAAGAGAAGCCATTGATGAGATACTGAACATCGTGAATATTTTTGGAACCGAGATAGCCATTCCTCCCATTTTATCGAGATAAAGAAGACGTATTCTATCATAACTCGTTCCTGCCACAAAAAAAAGTGCAGCACCGATAAATCCATGAGATATTATTTGTAAAAGAGCTCCGTTAAGTCCCGTATCGCTTAGAGAGCAAATTCCTATAATTATAAAACCCATATGAGATACCGAAGAATAGGCTATTCTTTTTTTTAAATTACGTTGACTAGGAGATGTTGAAGCTGCATAAATTATTTGAATTGTGCCTATTATTATCAACCAGGGAGAAACTAGAGAGTGAGCATGGGGTAATAATTCCATATTGATCCGAACCAACCCATATGCTCCCATTTTTAATAAGATTCCGGCTAGAAGCATACAAGTGCTGTAATGTGCCTCTCCGTGAGTATCTGGTAACCATGTATGTAAGGGTATAATCGGTAATTTGACAGCAAAAGCAATAAGAAATCCAATATAGAATATTATTTCCAGCGCTAAAGGATAGGGTTGATTGGCTGATGTTTCAAAATTTAATGTTGGCTCGTTGGAACCATATAAACAGATACCTAGAATTCCTATTAATAAAAAAAGAGAACCCCCTGCGGTGTATAAAATAAACTTTGTAGCTGAATACAAACGTTGCTTTCCCCCCCACATAAATATAAGTAGATAAACGGGAATTAATTCTAACTCCCACATGATGAAAAAAAGTAAAAGATCTCGAGAAGAAAATAATCCTATTTGACCACTATACATGGCTAACATCAAGAAATGGAATAGTCTGGAATCTCGAGTAACTGGCCAAGCCGCTAAAGTAGCTAAAGTAGTGATAAATCCTGTCAGTAAAATGGGTCCTATAGAAAGTCCATCTATTCCCAATCTCCAGTAAAAACCAAAAAAATCGACCCACTTATAATTCTCCGCCAATTGAATTAATAGATCGTCCGATTGGAAACGATAGCAGAATACGTAGGTCATTAAAAGAAGTTCTAATACGCATATACATATAGCATACCACCTAATTACTTTATTTCCTCCCTGGGGTTGAGGCAGAAAGAAAATTAAGGAACCTGCGGATATCGGAAAGACTACAAAGATTGTTAACCAAGGAAAAAAATTCGTGATAAAGACAAGATAGACTTGGACCAGAAAAACCCGTGCTCGTGCTCAAAACAGAATATGTTTCTATTTTTTTGTTTCGAGTACGGGTTTTGTCGATAAAAAACAATGTATTCAAACCATGTTGTTGGAAATGGGTCAATAAGCTAGACCCATGCTTCGAGTTGTTTCATGCCACAAATAAACTCGAACACTCAAAAAATCCGTTGGACAGGCCGATTCACATCTCTTACAGCCGACGCAGTCCTCTGTTCTTGGAGCAGAAGCAATTTGCTTAGCTTTACATCCGTCCCAAGGTATCATTTCTAATACATCTGTGGGGCAGGCTCGGACGCATTGGGTACACCCTATACATGTATCATAAATCTTTACTGAATGCGACATTGGGTCTATAAATTTTTGAACGTCATAAATTTTGATCTAGTAATTTTATAAATGAATCATATCTTTATATACTAGATGAATCAATAATTGACAAGAATTTTTGGAATCAATTCTGGATCGAGGCATGTGCATGAAAAAGGGCAAAGAGACTTTCATTTCTTACGTTTTGACAAAGATAATTATATAGCATGTATGCTATATAATTATCTTTTTGGTGAATATTATAATTTATATGATTAATACTACTTATTCAACAAATTAGATTGATTGATACGCGTTGATTTTCTGTTACGATAAATTGAGGAAACAATAGCCGGTCCAATAGCTGCTTCAGCCGCTGCAATAGCTATAACAAATATTGAGCAAATAGTTCCTTTTAATTGGCGACTATCAAAAAAATCAGAAAATGTGACGAAATTTATATTAATTGCATTCATTATAAGTTCAAGACACATAAGGGCTCTAACCATATTTTGGCTCGTGATCAATCCATAAATACCTATACAAAATAAATAGGCACTCAAAACAAGTATATGTTCTAGCATCATTGACCAACTCCTTCGCAATTTCGATTTATTTCAATATGAACAAAAATTTAACAGAGTCGATTGACTCGAATATAACAAGTAAAAAAAAAATATATATTGGTAATAGATCGAATAAAAGAAGTTCTATTTTGAATATATTTCTATTTATACACGAATAATCTTCAAATAGAATTAAAGGAAACTAAATGTGATAAGACAAAACAAAGTTTCATTTTGATTACTGCGGCTAGGTCTAAGGCTTTACTATTGTTACTGACGAGCCGCAGCAATCGCGCCTATTAACGCAACTAAAAGAATTATTGAAATGAGTTCAAATGGAAGAAAAAAATCTGTTGATAAACGAATTCCTATTTGTTGACTATTAGTTATCAAATCTTTCTCTATAATCTGGTTTGATCTTGTAGTCCAAATAATCCCATACCATGACGTATCTGGAATAGTAGTAATTAGTAAAAGAAAAATACTTGTACAAACCAGTGAAGTAACCCCGCCTCCAGCGTTCCAAAGATAAAAAGCGTTGTGATATTCTGAACCATTCATGAACATCACAGCAAATACGATTAAAACATTTATGGCTCCTACGTAAATAAGGAGTTGTGCGGCAGCTACAAAATAGGAATTTGATAAAATATAGAATAAGGCTATACAAATAAGAACCAATCCCAACGAAAAGGCGGAATAAATTGGGTTGGTAAGCAATACCACCCCTAAACCTAATAATATAAGGCCCAATCCCAGAAATACTAAAAGAAAATCATGTATTGATCCAGGTAAATCCATTTTACATATAAAGAAGAGAGAAATATATCTAATTTTTTCATGACCTTATTGATGACCCGACCAGGAACAAAAACTTTTTGATACGTTCCTATAATTGAATGAAATCCTAAATGGTGTGAATAATGGTGTGAATTGAGGTATAGCTATTAGAATAATCTCACTCTTTATCCCAAAGGAGAGTTCGACACTCTAAAAACTACAAAATATTTCTATTTCGAACTATTTCGAAATAATTCCGTATCTATTAAGATATTTTCAATCAAAATTTAGAGATTTTGACTCAAAATTAAGTCGCAATTCTTACAATCAATCCAATCAACAGTTAAAGATTTGTAGTCATTTTATTGACCAAACAAAAGGAACGAAACCTCATTTCTTTCGATCAAAATCGAATTTTAGTAATTAGTCTTTATCTTTAATCAAGGGTTTACTCCTTTTTAGTTGAGGCAAAGTCGAAATCGTTCGAATTGTATAATCGTCAATTACTGATATTGGTAAACGACCCAAAGCAATTTGATTATAATTCAATTCGTGACGATCATAAGTAGAAAGCTCGTATTCTTCAGTCATTGATAAACAATTTGTTGGACAATACTCAACGCAGTTACCACAAAATATACAGATTCCAAAATCAATACTATAATTAAGCAATCGTTTCTTTCGAATATTCGTTTCGAATTGCCAATCAACAACAGGTAAATCTATAGGACATACACGAACACATACCTCACAAGCAATACATTTATCAAATTCAAAATGGATTCGACCGCGGAAACGTTCCGATGTAATTAATTTTTCATAAGGGTATTGAATAGTTACGGGTAAACGATTTGCGTGGGATAAGGTAATCATAAAACTTTGACCAATGTACCTTACAGCCCTTATTGTTTGTTGACCATAATTTCTGAACCCAGTCACCATAGGGAGCATATCCTAATTATCTAGGAACAATTTGATGTTTGTTTCTTTCTCTTGTTTGAGACATATAGACTTATAGTATTCCATTACAATGAAAGGAGTTGTGAAGAGGTTGTTAATAATAGATTGCCGAGAGAAATAGGTAAAAGAAATTTCCAGCCAAGATTTAATAGTTGATCCATTCTTAGTCTAGGTAAAGTCCATCTTGTTGTGATAGAAATGAACAAGAACAAATAAGTTTTAGCCAATATAATAAAGATACCCGTTGTTGTTCCAAAAACCCCACTCACTTTATTTAGTTCAAAAAGCTTAGGAACAAAAAAGTGCGGAATAGAAATATTCCAACCGCCCAAGTAAAGAACTGTTACAAATAATGACGAAACTAATAGGTTTAGATAGGAAGCAACATAAAATAAACCAAATTTGATACCCGAATATTCGGTTTGATAACCGGCTACTAATTCTTCTTCCGCTTCTGGTAAATCAAAGGGCAATCTCTCGCATTCTGCTAGAGAAGAAATTAGAAAAACAATACACCCTACAGGTTGACGCCACAAATTCCACCCCCAAAGACCATATTTTGACTGTGCCTCAACTATATCAACTGTACTTAAACTATTAGATAATTATAGTCGATGAGAACATAACTGTCCCCACCGCTATTCCAGAACCATACATGAGATTTGCACCTCATATGGCTCCTCGAGGGTCATAAATAAATCTAAGGACAAAGTCATATTTTATTTATTTTGATACGTTTGTCGGATAGTAGAATAGGTAGGATCACAATGTCCTCTAATTAGACCAATGGAATTCTGTCTGTTATTGTTATAACAATAAATAAAGATAAAGTACTTCTGAATTGATCTCATCCTTTAAGAATTTCAGCTTTTCCTTGTTGAGTAATAACTTCCGTATTTCAATCAAATACTCCTTGTGGGTGTGTAGAAATATTAATAGATCTTTCAACCCAACCTTGTTTTCGACTCCGAAAAATAATTCTACATACCATTAATTTATAAATTATGGTATAAATTTTATCTCTATGATAAAGTCTATGATAAAGAAAGAATAAAAAGGATCATTTTTTATTCTATTGTGATTTTCTTTTTTCTATTGTTAGAGTTTTTTTTTTTTGTTCCTATTCTTCTTTCTTTTCTGAGAAAAAATGGACTTAAAAAAGTAAAGGGTTGTTTCGTATCTGATAGTGATTTTTATAATCGGTGGATAGGAGCATACTCTGGATCGGAATTATGGGGAGTACTACTTGATAATTTCTACGAATTTAAAGCCCCAATTATTATTCTTTTTATATTATTTTTTTAGGCAAAAATGTCCTTTGGGATAATTTACATAATCTCGATTACTAATCCGTTGCCTATCTTGGTGTTTCTAACCAATCCACTCATTTTTGCTCAATCCCCCGTTATCGTTATGGTAATACATGCCAACGATAGTAAAACGTCAATACGGTTGATCATTGGAACCCCGCTTCAAGCCAGGATGACTAATCAACCAATCTTGGGGTAAAAAAGATATTCTTCTTTTTTTTGTTTTTTCCGCTTTCCTCTTACTCTTGTACCTAGGAAATGAGACTGATTCTTTTTACTGCGAATTTAGAAGCTGTTTTCTTTCACTCATATAACTATCCGATTTAGATCATCCACTTTAATTTTAATGATAAATATATAAATATAAAAAAATATATCCATTTAATTCATTTCGCCTAGTCTTTCATAGTTTCTTAGAAATAAGGGCGTAGAGAAAAGTTTATGTTTCAATGACTCGCACGTAGAGATATTGATAACACACATAGAGTTAATGGTATTTCATAACTAATTGATTGAGCAGCGGCTCGTAGACCACCTAAAAAAGAATATTTATTATTTGATCCATATCCTGACATAAGAAGTCCGATGGGAGCAATACTTGAAATGGCAATCCATAAAAAAACACCAATCTTTAGATCAGCTAAAACTAGGTGATAGCCAAAAGGAATTACTGAATAGCTTAGTAGAATTGATATGACTGCTATGGATGGGCCAACGCTGAATAAACGAGTATCTCCCCGAGATGGAAGAAGATTCTCTTTAAAAAGTAGTTTTATCCCGTCTGCTAGAGCTTGAAGAACTCCTAAAGGACCAGCATATTCGGGCCCAATACGTTGTTGTACTCCTGCGGCTATTTCTCTTTCTAACCACACAATTACTAGTACCCCTATTGTTATTCCCAAGACAAGAGTTAAAATAGGAACAAGCATCCATATAATGTTATATATCTCTTTTAAGGATTCTAATCCGGAAAAAGAATGAATATCTTGTATTTCTGGTGTATCAAGTATCATTTCAACGATCAACTTCCCCCATAATGATATCGATGCTACCTAGTATCGTCATAATATCAGCCAATTTCATTCTTTTAACTAACTGAGGAAGAATTTGCAAATTAATAAACCCCGGTGGACGAATTTTCCATCTCCAAGGAAAACCACTCTGGTCCCCTATCAGAAAAATTCCCAATTCTCCCTTTGGTGCTTCGACTCTCACATAAAGTTCTTGTTTCGGTAATTCAAAAGTAGGAGAGGTTTTTTTACTAATGAATCGATATTCAAAATCATTCCAGTTTTGATCCCTCTCTCTATCAAAACATCGGGTTTCTAAATTCTCATAGGGCCCCCCCGGAATTCTTTCCAGAGCCTGTTGAATAATTTTTATGGATTCCTTCATTTCACTGATTCGGACTAAATAACGAGCTAATGAATCGCCTTCTTTTTGCCACGGGGCTTCCCAATCAAATTCGTTGTAACATTCATAATGATCAACTTTGCGAAGATCCCACTGTATTCCAGAAGCTCGTAGCATTGGTCCTGATAAACCCCAATTTATTGCTTCCTCTGCACTAATAATACCTACGCCTTCAACTCGTTCTAAAAAAATAGGATTTCGCGTAATAAGGTTTTGATATTCAGCAGCCCCTGTTAAAAAATAATCGCAGAAATCCAAGCATTTATCTATCCAGCCATGAGGTAGATCGGCCACTACTCCTCCGATACGAAAAAAATTATGCATCATTCTCATCCCAGTGGCAGCTTCGAATAGATCATATACTAATTCCCTTTCTCTGAAAATATAGAAGAAAGGGGTTTGCGCACCAATATCTGCCATAAAAGGGCCAAGCCATAACAGATGAGAAGCTATACGACTCAACTCCAACATAATTACTCTGATATGGCTAGCTCTTTTAGGTATTTGAATATTTCCCAGCCGTTCTGGTCCATTTACCGTTATTGCTTCTGTGAACATCGTAGCTAAATAATCCCAACGTGTTACATAGGGCAAATATTGTATAATTGTTCGGTTTTCCGCAATTTTTTCCATCCCTCTGTGTAAATAACCTAATATTGGTTCACAGTCAATAACATCTTCACCATCTAGAGTAACGATGAGTCGAAGAACACCATGCATTGATGGATGGTGTGGGCCCATATTGACTATCATGAGGTCTTGTCTTGGAGATGATACATTCATAGGTTTTTCCTCGATTCATTCTTCCATACCTTACTAAAAACGAAAAGAAGCTCATCAAAATGTAAGATCTAATAATAATAAATCAAATAACTCAAAAATGACTTTTCAAATTAACGTGTTTTTGGTTCCCGAATATCCAACTGACTAATTAATTGTTTATAACGTACTTCATTTTTCTTTGACAAATAAGACAGCAGCCGTTGGCGTTTTCCTATAATTTTACGGAGGCCTCTCTGAGATAAATAGTCTTTTCTATGCAATTCCAAATGTGAAGTAATTCTTCGGATCTTATTAGTAAAACTGAATACTTGCAATTCAACGGATCCCTTGTTTTTGTTTTTTTCTTTTTCGTTTTGTGAAATAACTGAGATGAATGCATTTTTGACCATAAAATGAAATCTTCTCCCCTACTTAAATCTTAAATTTAAATATTTTTAATATTAAAAATATATATATATATATATTTTTTTTTTATCAGTAATAATAATGCTGATTCCTTTTTCATTTTGTATACCCAACAATCTTCATTTCCTTATGAATTTATAATTTTATCCAATTGTTTTTATGGGCATAGGGATTCAAACAGATAATCTATTTCTACACTTAGAAAAAATAAAAATTTGTACCTAAGATTCGAATCATAAGATTCTGTTGATTCCTTTTTAAATGGAATTGATATGTCATTAAATTAATAAATTAATGATATGAATAGAATGAAAAACAATGCATGTGTGCATATTTTTGTTTTCATGTATCAACTAAAATATGTTATGGAATATATGAAAAACGTACCATTAAAGGGTTTTTAATCGTGGATACATATGTATTCTTACCATATTGAAACGACTTCCATTATTGGTATCAAACCAACAACGATTCATACAAGCTAAATCTTCTAATCGATAATTGGTCCAAAAAACGAGTTTGAATTTAATTAGTTTTTTTTTTTTTTTATCTCTATCTCTATAAAGATCTCTGTTTTTATTCGAACCGTTACCACAGGTTTGAGTGTTATTTCCATTGAAAAATTCTGTATTTATCTGATGAATACCTTGGCTATTCTTCGAATTTAAAGAAATTAGAATTCCGAATTCTCTACGACGTTGAGATAAAAAGGTATTTTCAGGAACAAACAAATCATCAAGATTTTGGTTTTTATTTACAGTGTTCCTTTTCTGTTTTGCAATGGACTCATCGAAATTCGTCTTATCACCACAGCCCTTTTCTTGGTGTCTTGGATTCATTTTGTGCTTACTCTTATGACCCAATGAAATATTTATGGTTTGGTACATAAGAAACTGTCCGACATTTTTTACAGCCAGACGAACTGGTTCGATAATCAATATTCCTTTTTTCCAAAATTCTGTAAGACTCAAATTGTTCTGAATTAGTAAAATATCGAGACTCATTTCTCGCCTTTGAATAGAGGATATAGCAATTTCGTTTGGATTTATCAGTCTAAGCAGGAGAAAAAATACTTTTATATTATTGAGTACTCTTTGATTTACAGAAGCATTCCATCGTAATTGAAAACAGAAATACCTTTTTAGGAGGAAATCAAGCTCCGCTTCCGTAGAACTTTTGTATTTTTTTTTCTTTTTCGTGTCTGATCCCGCAAAAGATTCTTCAAGACCTTTTTCTTGGTTTAAGCGAACTGATCCAAGATCCACTTGTCTCTCAGATTCTTTTTCTTCTTCATTTTGATTCTTGACTTCAATAGTTTTTTTTTCATTCGAGAATATAAAAATATCTCTTTTTTTCTTTTTATTTACCTTCTTTTTTTCAAAAACATTTTCATTCAAATCAAAAAGAAGTAATTTGATTGGTATGGCTACGGGGGTTTTCTTATATGCATTGTAAAGTATCAAAATTTCTGGGAAGAACCAAAGTTCCAAATTCAATATCGAATTACTTAATGTTCTTTCATTCATTTCCATCCAATCAAAAAGGTTTTTTTTGAGGGATGAATTGATTTCTTCATCTTGATGAAACATGAGACACAAAAGACTTTTCTTACTAATTTTATCAATTATTTGAGAATTATTAGACACAGTCTTCGTATTTTTATTACTTTTGGTTCCGGTATCAATCCATAATTCAATATCCATCTTGTTTCTAATACAAAAACGGAGAATTCTCCAATCAAAATATTTTCTAGCCGGGTTTTTCTCTATATCCACAATCTCATCTTCTCCCAGATAGTTATTCATAGGAACATCTCCTGGCAGATGAACAAATTTGCGGTTATATGTTTTGTAATTATACAAAAAAGTCCCTTGGTTATTTTTTTCCTTTAATAAGAATCTCAAAATATCTGAGTCCTTCGGATCTTCATCATTAATAAATTTATATGCTAAAAGATCATATCTATAGTGTTTTTTAAAATTCTTTTTTTGATTTAGTAACGGCTCCGCTTCAAAATTCTTTTTTTTTTCGTACTGAATTAATCGGTCTTTTTCATATGAATCGCTTTTTTTAAAATATTGATTTTCAGCTATACATCCTTGATTAACAATAGTTCGCCATTTTTGTGGTACTAATCTAGACCATCTTATCTGAGATAAATCGTATTGATAATGACCGGCTTTTAACCAGTTTTTCCATTGATTCATGGTGGAAGTAATCGGTTTTTTATGTCTTAATTGGGAATGAAATATTCCTTGTACTTCAAAATAACCCTTTATTTTATTTTTAAGAAAAATAGTTCTTCCGTGATCATGATATTGAAGAGCTGATCTTAACTTATATAAGTTAAGCTTATATAAGTTAAAAAATTTGGTTTGTGATAATTTGTAAAATACATATGCTTGTGACAAAGAAGATAAGTCACGAAAAAGCCTTTCTTTCTTATTACTAATATTAGTAAGTGACTTTTTGATATTCAAAATAAAGTGAATTGTGTTTTGATTTACTTTATCAATATCAGCTTTTTCGTGATTTTCGTCATTATTATAAATGTATTTGTCAATAAGATTTCTAGCTGATTCAAGAAAAAGTTCTGCATTGATTCTGAGAATTTGAATGATAGATAGAAAGATATCTATGTATATTTTCTCAATATTTTTTTTTTTTAAAAAATGGAATTTACGGACTACTCGAGCATTTCTTCTTTTTAGTATCTTTTTTAATGATCCGAATCTTTTCGTACCATAAGTTATTTTGTTAGGACTCTTTTTTTTCTTTAAGATCACTTTCTTCTCTTTTTTTTTTTTTATTTGATTTATGATTGTCCTTTTTTTATTAGTCAAATCTTGCATTCTTGCTTCGGCCAGTGAAGAATTTGTCCAATCCATAGGTATAATTTGAATCGCGGATTCATGAATAGTCTTTTTATTAGTTATAAAATCTTTTTTAGTTTCATTCAATTCATCTAATCCGCTAAATACTAATATAATAGTGATTAGTTCTTTTATTTGTTCTTTAAAAAAAAAAAATGGACTTTTTTTGATAACTGTTTTTTTCCTTTCTTTTGATTTTGTGAAATTGAAAGAAAACTTTGTTCTTTTTTTTAAAATCCTTATAAATAGAAAACTCTTTTTTGTAAACTTTCTAACCTTTTCTTCGAGTTTTTTACAAATGGGTTTAAAATCAAAAAGAGAGGTTCTTTTTTTGGTAGAACCAAAAGGAAATTCAGTTTCCATCCCAAAAACTGTTAAAAAGCAAAAATTCTTTTTTTTCCCTTTCTTCTCTTTCATTTTCATTGGGCCCTTTTGAGGGCATTGTAGCTTAACTCTGTGCCAAGGTTTCAGGCGAAAAGGGAATAGGATTTTTATCTGAATACCCTCTGTTAACCAGTTTTTCGGAAATTCTTTTTCGGATAATTGAACTCCATTATAGGTGCATTTAACATGCATTTCTTTATTCCAATCTTTTAAATCCTCAGACCATTCTGGAAATTGAAATAATAGTGTACGGATGGTATTTTTAGCTATTATCAATAAAGGTAAGAAAATATATTTTCTAAGAATGGATTGGATTACTAGCAACGAGCTTCTTATTACGTGAGCAAATAGAATGTTATCCCAGGCTTCTGCTATTTCTACCCGTGCTTTTTCCTCCCTTTTGTCCTTCTCTTTTTTATCGCTTTTTTGTATCCTTTCTTCAGTATAATCTGAAATCACAAATTCTCTGTTTTTACATATCAAATTGATAAACATTATTTTCATCATCTGCGCGATATCAAAAGAAAACAAAAGGGGTTTGTGTAGTCGGTCCAAAAAAAGGGGGGAATGTATATTTGGTTGAAAGAGTTCCCAAGTAATTGTTTTACGTCTTTGAGGACGCATGGAGCCTTTTATTATGTCACGACGAAAGTCTGGTTGTTGTGAATAACGTATTAAAGCTATTTCTCTTTCTACTGGCTTAGCATTAGGATTGTTGTCTCCATGATTAGTATTAGGATTAGTAGTATTTTTCGTATTATTGTATGTATCCCTGGTCTCTGTAAAAATTATTACACGT